CCCATATATAAGGGACCCCCCCTACCCCCCCACAGCGTACTGCGGGCTAATTTTCTAGGCTATGTATGTCGGGCATACAGTAGTTGTCCTTTATACATTACATTAATTCATTGTGGACTATATAGTTTATGTTCTATCTCATATACTGTATATATTGGATAGTTGGTGGTACAGCTCGGTTTTGTTTCTTGGAATAATGTCTTTATGGTTAGATGACAGTGGACTTAAATGGTTTGGGACTAAGATAATGGGATTCTTTAATTTCTTGTATTTGAGTATACGGAAGTGTTCTGGTACAACTTGTTATCGGCTTCGGCTCTATGATGAGATAGTCTCTCGATAGGTAAGTTTCAGGTATTGGGTTATCTATTGATCAGGCATCTCATGAGAAATCATCAACCCGGTGTAAGTAAGGTTTCCTACTACTAGCTTCAGGTCCTTTCTTTCCCCCTAAACCCTAGCACTCCTTGCGCTTTTGCGCCTCTGGTTCCTCGGTCAGGGCCATGGACTGGTTGACTCACCGCACTGTTATCTCCACAGGGTCATTTGGTTCGCTATATATGTACTTCCTGCCTCGTAATCGCGACATCTTGACGATCCTAGCGCCTCTGGTATTTCTTTTTTTGGGGCTTCTTCACTCGGCACTTCCAGTGCGGCGGGTATATACAATCTGTTGACATGGACATACAATGCGTTGCGGCCTAGTTGTGGTCCTCAGGCGTTGATTAATGAGACGGTTTCAAGTATTAGGCGGTCTCACCTTTACACTGATGCACTTTGTCTTGCATTTGGTTATGGTATTCTCACTATCCCCCTAACTAGGTATTATTCAGTTAATGCTTGCTAGACATAATTCTTCACCTTTCCATCTCTCCTCAAACTACCAATCAATGACAAATGAAGCTGAAAAATTCCAAACAAGTTTCCTTCGTTTGACAAACGTTTGTCAAACGTTTGACAAACGTTTGACAAACGAACAAACTCACCCCTTAAACTACGAATCACATCAAGACACTACCACCCATTCGTCACTACCCCTAATTTCCATATCCCATTTACTTACATTCATCATTTTATTTATTTAATTATTTATTTAATTATTTAATCAACACCCACAACCCACCTAGCAATCTACCAACCCACAACCATCCAAACGATCATTGTTCCTTTAACACACCCACCAATCCACCAATCCCCCCAACACACCAAACACCCTCACAAACAAACAAAACAACAAACAACAAATCAAACCACGTCCCTGTAGCTTAAACCAAAGCATGGCACTGAAGATGCCAAGATGGATACCACCCCCCCAAGGACAAAAGACTTAGTCCTAACCTTACCGTTAATTCTCGCCCAATATATACATGCAAGTATCCGCACCCCAGTGCAAACGCCCTCAACCCCTTACTAAGACAAAAGGAGCAGGCATCAGGCACACCCATCGTAGCCCAAGACACCACGCCCCGCCACACCCCCACGGGTACTCAGCAGTAATTAACATTAAGCAATAGGCGCAAGCCTGACTTAGTCAAAGCGATCCAGGGCCGGTAAATCTTGTGCCAGCCACCGCGGTCACACAAGAGACCCAAATTAACCACACACGGCGTAAAGAGTGGCCCAGGACTATCACAACCAACTAAGATTAAACCACAGCCCAAGCCGTCATAAACCCAAGATGCCCCGAAACCCAACCTAAAAACGATCTTAGCACTCACGACCCGCCCCACCCCACTAAAGCTAGAATACAAACTGGGATTAGATACCCCACTATGCCTAGCCCTAAATCCTGATGTTTTCCACACACAAACATCCGCCCGAGAACTACGAGCACAAACGCTTAAAACTCTAAGGACTTGGCGGTGCCCTAAACCCACCTAGAGGAGCCTGTTCTATAATCGATAACCCACGATACACCCGACCACTTCTTGCCAAAACAGCCTACATACCGCCGTCGTCAGCCCACCTCCGTGAGAGTACAACAGTGAGCCCAACAGCCCATCAACCCACTAACAAGACAGGTCAAGGTATAGCCTACGAAGTGGAAGAAATGGGCTACATTTTCTAACAGTAGAATATCAAACGAAAAGGGGCCTGAAACCTGCCCCCAGAAGGCGGATTTAGCAGTAAAGAGAGACAATCAAGCTCTCTTTAAACCGGTCCTAGGACACGTACATACCGCCCGTCACCCTCCTCATAAGGCTACCCAACACACTAACTAATCCAACAAATAGCCAAAGATGAGGCAAGTCGTAACAAGGTAAGTGTACCGGAAGGTGCACTTAGCATACCAAGGCGTAGCTACAACACAAGCATTCAGCTTACACCTGAAAGATATCTGCCACCCACCAGATCGCCTTGAAGCCTACCCTAGCTCCACCAACCACTACCAAAAATCCACTGCCCTATTCAATCAAAACATTCCCCCAAACTTAGTATAGGCGATAGAAAAGTACAACCCGGACGCTATAGAAAAAGTACCGCAAGGGAAAGATGAAATAATAATGAAAATCAAGCACTACACAGCAAAGATATACCCTTGTACCTCTTGCATCATGATCTAGCAAGAACACCCAGACAAAGCGAACTTAAGCCTGCCACCCCGAAACCCAAGCGAGCTACTTACAAGCAGTTACCCTGAACAAACCCGTCTCTGTCGCAAAAGAGTGGGATGACTTGTTAGTAGAGGTGAAAAGCCAATCGAGCTGGGTGATAGCTGGTTGCCTGAAAAATGAATTTAAGTTCCCCCTTAGTCCCTTCCCCTAAACAAATCATCCAAGCCCCCATGTAACAGACTAAGAGCTATTTAAAGGGGGTACAGCCCCTTTAAAAAAGGATACAACCTCTGCCAGCGGATAACCCCACCCCACCCGTCCAGCCCGTAGGCCCTAAAGCAGCCACCCCAAAAGAATGCGTCAAAGCTCCCAAACCAAAAAATCCAAAAACAACATGAATCCCTACACCTATAATCAGGCCAACCTATGACAATAGATGAATCAATGCTAGAACGAGTAACCAGGATAACATATCCCCTTAAGCGCCAACTTACAAAACCATTAACAGCATAACTATCAATGCCACACCCCCCCCCCCGCCAAACATTGAACATACCCTGTTAACCCAACCCAGGAGCGCATAACAAACTAGGACGATCAAAATCTGCAAAAGGAACTCGGCAAACCCCAAGACCCGACTGTTTACCAAAAACATAGCCTTCAGCCAAACAAGTATTGAAGGTGATGCCTGCCCAGTGACACCACGTTNACGGCCGCGGTATCCTAACCGTGCAAAGGTAGCGCAATCAATTGTCCCATAAATCGAGACTTGTATGAACGGCTAAACGAGGTCTTAACTGTCTCCTGCAGACAATCAGTGAAACTGATCTCCCTGTGCAAAAGCAGGAATAAACACACAAGACGAGAAGACCCTGTGGAACTTTAAAATCAATAGCCACCACACACCCAACCCTTCAAACCCACCGGGCCCACCACCACAAAAAGCTGGCTAACATTTTTAGGTTGGGGCGACCTTGGAGAAAAACAAACCCTCCAAAAACAAGGCCAAACTCCTTAACCAAGAGCAACCCCTCAACGTGCCAAAAGCACCCAGACCCAATAAAATTGACCAATGAACCAAGCTACCCCAGGGATAACAGCGCAATCTCCCCCAAGAGCCCCTATCGACGAGGAGGTTTACGACCTCGATGTTGGATCAGGACATCCTAGTGGTGCAGTCGCTACTAAGGGTTCGTTTGTTCAACGATTAACAGTCCTACGTGATCTGAGTTCAGACCGGAGCAATCCAGGTCGGTTTCTATCTATGACCAACTTTTTCTAGTACGAAAGGACCGAAAAGGTGGGGCCAATACCCCAAGCACGCCCTCTCCCCAAGTGATGCCCTCAACTAAATCACCAAAGGACCACACCCATCCCCCAAGAAAAGGATTGCTAGTGTAGCAGAGCCCGGCAAATGCAAAAGACTTAAACCCTTTACTCCAGAGGTTCAAATCCTCTCTCTAGCTCCAACCATGAACTGACCAAACATCCCCCTAACCTATCCCATCATAGTGCTAGCCTATGTAATCCCCATTTTAATTGCCACAGCATTCCTTACATTAACCGAACGAAAAATCCTAAGCTACATACAATCCCGAAAAGGACCAAACATCGTTGGCCCATTCGGACTATTACAACCTATAGCTGACGGAGTCAAACTATTCATCAAAGAACCCATCCGCCCCTCCACATCCGCACCACTCTTATTCCTCACAACCCCAATACTAGCCCTCCTCCTCGCACTAACAATCTGAATCCCCCTCCCCATTCCATTCCCCCTCGCAGACCTAAACTTAGGCCTCCTCTTCCTCCTAGCGATATCCAGCCTAGCAGTCTACTCAATCCTATGATCAGGATGAGCATCAAACTCAAAATACGCCCTAATCGGCGCATTACGAGCAGTCTCACAAACCATTTCCTACGAAGTAACACTAGCCATCATCCTCCTATCTGTAATCATACTAACAGGAAACTACACTATAACCACCCTTGCTACATCACAAGAGCCCTTATACCTTATATTCTCCTCCTGACCCCTCGCAATAATATGATACATCTCCACGCTAGCCGAAACAAACCGCTCCCCATTTGACCTTACAGAAGGAGAATCCGAACTTGTCTCAGGGTTCAACGTAGAATACTCCGCAGGACCATTCACCCTACTCTTTTTAGCCGAACACACAAACATCATACTAATAAACGCACTAACCACCCTCCTATTCCTAAATCCCAGCACACTCAATCCCCCCTCAGAACTATTCCCACTCATCCTGGCTACAAAAACCCTTCTCCTCTCCTCAAGCTTCCTATGAGTGCGAGCCTCATACCCACGATTCCGATACGACCAACTCATACATCTCCTGTGAAAAAATTTCCTCCCACTAACACTATCCCTACACCTCTGACACACCAGCATACCAATCTCTTACGCAGGCCTACCTCCTTACCTAAGGAAATGTGCCTGAATGTTAAGGGTCACTATGATAAAGTGAACATAGAGGTACACCAATCCTCTCATTTCCTAATAAACTTAGAAAAGCAGGAATCGAACCTACACAAAAGGAATCAAAATCCTCCATACTTCCTTTATATTATTTCCTAGTAAGGTCAGCTAACAAAGCTATGGGGCCCATACCCCGAAAATGATGGTTCAACCCCTTCCCTTACTAATGAGCCCCCTCACAAAACTAATCTCAACCCTAAGCCTACTCCTAGGAACAACAATCACAATCACAAGCAACCATTGAATAATAGCCTGAACCGGACTAGAAATCAACACCCTAGCCATTATCCCCCTAATCTCAAAACCCCACCACCCACGAGCCATCGAAGCTGCAACCAAATACTTCCTAGTACAAGCAACTGCCTCAGCACTAATACTCTTTTCAAGCATAACCAACGCACAGTTCACTGGACAATGAGACATCACCCAACTCACCCACCCCCCATCATGCCTCTTACTAACCACTGCAATTGCCATCAAACTAGGCCTAACCCCATTCCACTTCTGATTCCCAGAAGTACTTCAAGGATCACCCCTCACTACAGCACTACTCTTATCAACAGCAATAAAACTCCCACCAACCGCCATCCTACTCCTCACATCACACTCACTAAACCCCACACTACTTACCACCCTATCCATTATATCCATCGCCCTAGGCGGATGAATAGGCCTCAACCAAACACAGACCCGAAAAATCCTAGCCTTTTCATCCATCTCTCACCTGGGCTGAATAACTGCCATCATCATCTACAACCCAAAACTAACCCTACTAACCTTCTACACCTACATCCTAATAACAACCTCCATCTTCCTCACCATAAACACAACCAACACCCTAAAACTATCAACTCTCATAACCTCATGAACTAAAACCCCTATACTAAACACAACCCTCATACTAACACTCCTATCACTAGCAGGCCTCCCTCCACTAACAGGCTTCCTACCCAAATGACTCATCATTCAAGAACTCACTAAACAAGAAACAACCACAGTAGCCACCATTATCTCCATACTCTCACTCCTAAGCCTATTTTTCTACCTACGCCTAGCATACTGCTCAACAATCACACTTCCCCCCAACCCCTCAAACAAAATAAAACAATGACCCACTAAAAAACCAACCAACACCCTAATTCCCATACTTACCTCCCTATCCATCCTACTCCTGCCACTCTCCCCCATAATCCTCACTACCATCTAAGAAACTTAGGATAACATCAAACCAAAGGCCTTCAAAGCCTTAAATAAGAGTTAAACCCTCTTAGTTTCTGCTAAGATCCGCAGGATATTAACCCGCATCTCCTGAATGCAACCCAGATGCTTTCATTAAGCTAGGACCTCCTAGACAGGCGGGCTTCGACCCCACGACAATCCTAGTTAACAGCTAGGCGCCCTAAACCAACGGGCCTCTGCCTAAAAGACTCTGATGTGTTCTAAACACATATCAATGAGCTTGCAACTCAACATGAACTTCACTACAGAGTCGGTAAGAAGAGGAATTAAACCCCTGTAAAAAGGACTACAGCMTAACGCTTAAACACTCAGCCACCTTACCACTTTACCTGTGACCCTAAATCGATGACTATTCTCAACCAATCACAAAGACATCGGCACCCTCTATCTAATCTTCGGCGCATGAGCCGGCATAATCGGCACCGCCCTAAGCCTACTCATCCGCGCAGAACTTGGCCAACCAGGAACCCTACTAGGAGACGACCAAATCTACAATGTAATCGTCACCGCTCACGCCTTTGTAATAATCTTCTTCATAGTAATACCAATCATAATCGGAGGTTTCGGAAACTGACTAGTTCCACTCATAATCGGCGCCCCCGACATAGCATTTCCACGCATAAACAACATAAGCTTTTGACTGCTCCCACCATCATTCCTACTCCTGCTAGCATCATCCACAGTAGAAGCAGGAGCAGGCACAGGATGAACAGTCTACCCCCCCTTAGCCGGAAACCTAGCCCACGCAGGAGCCTCCGTAGACCTAGCCATCTTCTCCCTCCACCTAGCAGGCGTATCCTCCATCCTAGGAGCAATCAACTTCATCACCACCGCCATCAACATAAAACCCCCCGCCCTATCACAATACCAAACCCCACTATTCGTATGATCCGTCCTAATTACCGCCGTACTTCTCCTACTATCCTTACCCGTCCTAGCTGCTGGAATCACCATACTCCTAACAGACCGCAATCTAAACACTACATTCTTCGACCCTGCCGGAGGAGGAGACCCAATCCTATACCAACACCTCTTCTGATTCTTCGGACACCCAGAAGTATACATTCTCATTCTCCCAGGATTTGGAATCATCTCACACGTAGTAGCATACTATGCAGGCAAAAAAGAACCATTTGGCTACATAGGCATAGTCTGAGCCATACTATCAATCGGATTCCTAGGATTCATCGTATGAGCCCACCATATATTCACCGTAGGAATAGACGTAGACACCCGAGCATATTTCACATCCGCCACCATAATTATTGCCATCCCAACCGGAATCAAAGTCTTCAGCTGATTAGCTACACTACACGGAGGAACCATCAAATGAGATCCCCCCCTACTATGAGCCCTAGGATTTATCTTCCTATTTACTATCGGAGGCCTCACAGGCATCGTACTAGCAAACTCCTCACTAGACATTGCCCTACACGATACATACTACGTAGTAGCACACTTCCACTATGTACTATCAATAGGCGCCGTCTTCGCCATCCTAGCAGGACTCACCCACTGATTCCCCCTATTTACCGGGTACACTCTAAACCAAACATGAGCCAAAGCCCACTTCGGAGTTATATTCACAGGCGTAAATCTAACCTTCTTCCCCCAACACTTCTTAGGATTAGCAGGCATACCACGACGATACTCCGACTACCCAGACGCCTACACACTATGAAACACCCTATCATCCATCGGCTCATTAATTTCAATAACAGCCGTAATTATATTAACATTCATCATATGAGAAGCTCTGGCCTCCAAACGAAAAGTCCCACAACCAGAACTAACCCCCACTAATATCGAATGAATCCACGGCTGCCCGCCTCCATACCACACTTTCGAAGAACCCGCCTTCGTCCAAGTACAAGAAAGGAAGGAATCGAACCCTCATACACTGGTTTCAAGCCAGCCGCATATCTAAACCACTTATGCTTCTTTCTTAAATGAGATGTTAGTAAACCAATTACATGGCCCTGTCAAAGCCAAACTACAGGTGAAAACCCTGTACACCTCCACATGGCTAACCACTCACAACTAGGATTCCAAGACGCCTCATCCCCAATTATAGAAGAATTAGTCGAATTCCACGACCACGCCCTAATGGTTGCCCTAACAATCTGCAGCCTAGTCCTATACCTCTTAACACTTATACTAATAGAAAAATTATCCTCAAACACCGTCGACGCCCAAGAAGTCGAACTAATCTGAACCATTCTCCCAGCCATCGTCCTCATCCTACTCGCCCTACCATCCCTACAAATCCTCTACATAATAGACGAAATCGACGAACCAGATCTAACCCTAAAAGCCATCGGACACCAATGATATTGATCCTACGAATACACAGACTTCAAAGACCTATCATTCGACTCATACATAACCCCCACAACAGAGCTCCCACTAGGCCACTTCCGACTTCTAGAAGTCGACCATCGAGTCATCATCCCAATAGAATCCCCAATTCGCATTATTGTCACCGCCGACGACGTGCTCCACTCATGAGCAGTACCCACATTAGGAGTCAAAACCGACGCTATCCCAGGACGGCTTAACCAAACATCATTCACCACCACCCGCCCAGGAATTTTTTACGGACAATGCTCAGAAATCTGTGGAGCCAACCATAGCTTCATACCCATCGTAGTAGAATCCACTCCTCTCAACCACTTCGAGACTTGATCCTCACTACTAACCTCCTAATCATTAAGAAGCTATGCACCAGCACTAGCCTTTTAAGCTAGACAAAGAGGGAACATCCCTCCTTAATGACATGCCCCAACTCAACCCAAACCCCTGATTCTCCATTATAATCATATCATGACTAACATTCTCCTTACTCATCCAACCCAAAGTACTAGCATTCACCCCCACAAATACCCCCCTTAATAAAACACCCACAACCACTAAAAACAACCCCTGAACCTGACCATGATCTTAACCTTCTTCGACCAATTCTCAACCACTTATCTCCTAGGAATCCCACTAATCCTTCTCTCAATATTACTTCCCACTCTCCTCCTCCCCACACCCAACAATCGGTGAATCACCAACCGCCTATCCACCCTACAATTATGAACCATCAACACAATCACCAAACAACTTATAACCCCACTAAACAAACCAGGCCACAAATGAGCCCTCATCCTAACATCACTAATAATACTCCTATTAATAACCAACCTATTGGGCCTGCTACCCTACACATTCACCCCAACCACTCAACTATCAATAAACATAGCCCTCGCCTTCCCACTCTGACTTGCCACCCTACTTACAGGCCTACGAAACCAACCTACAACCTCCCTAGGACATCTCTTACCCGAAGGTACACCTACCCCACTAATCCCAGCCCTAATCATAATCGAAACCATCAGCCTTTTCATCCGCCCACTAGCCCTAGGAGTCCGACTTACAGCAAACCTCACCGCAGGGCACCTACTTATCCAACTCATTTCAACAGCCACCATTACACTCCTCCCTATCATACCAACTGTATCCATCCTCACCGCCGCAATCCTCCTATTACTTACAATTCTAGAAGTAGCAGTAGCCATAATCCAAGCCTACGTCTTCGTCCTCCTACTAAGCCTCTACCTACAAGAAAACATTTAATGGCCCACCAAGCACACACATACCACATAGTAGACCCTAGCCCATGACCAATCTTCGGAGCAACCGCCGCCCTACTCACCACATCAGGACTAATCATATGATTCCACTACAATTCCTCACAACTACTAACACTTGGACTACTATCAATGTTACTAGTTATACTCCAATGATGACGAGACATTGTACGAGAAAGCACATTCCAAGGCCACCACACACTAACCGTCCAAAAAGGCCTACGATACGGAATAATCCTATTCATCACATCAGAAGTATTCTTCTTCCTGGGCTTCTTCTGAGCATTCTTCCACTCCAGCCTAACACCCACCCCAGAACTGGGCAGCCAATGACCCCCAACTGGAATCACGCCCCTTAACCCCTTAGAAGTCCCCCTACTCAACACAGCCATCCTATTAGCCTCAGGCGTCACCGTAACATGAACACACCACAGCATTACAGAAGGAAACCAAAAACAAGCAATCCAATCACTAACATTAACCGTCCTACTAGGCTTATATTTTACCATCCTACAGGCAACAGAATACTATGAAGCACCATTCTCAATCGCCGACAGCGTATACGGCTCAACTTTCTTCGTAGCCACAGGATTCCACGGACTCCACGTCATCATTGGATCCTCCTTCCTAATAGTCTGCCTCCTACGATTAATCAAATTCCACTTCACACCCAACCACCACTTCGGATTCGAAGCAGCAGCCTGATACTGACACTTCGTAGACATTATCTGACTATTCCTCTACATAACCATCTACTGATGAGGATCTTGCTCTTCTAGTATATCCATTACAACAGACTTCCAATCTCTAGAATCTGGTACAACCCCAGAGAAGAGCAATAAACATAATCACATTCACACTCATCTCAACCTTAATCCTCAACACAGCCCTAACCTTACTAAACTTCTGACTTTCCCAAATAAATCCAGACTCAGAAAAACTATCACCCTACGAATGTGGATTCGACCCACTAGGATCCGCTCGACTCCCATTCTCCATCCGATTCTTCCTCAGTAGCCATCCTATTCCTCCTATTCGACCTAGAAATCGCCCTCTTACTACCACTACCCTGAGCCATCCAACTAAAACACCCAACTACCACTCTAATCTGAGCTTCAACTATCATCCTCCTACTGACCCTAGGCCTAATCTACGAATGAGCACAAGGAGGCCTAGAATGGGCAGAATAAAGAAAGTTAGTCTAAAACAAGACAGTTGATTTCGACTCAACAAACCATAGTCAATTCTATGACTTTCTCCATGCCCCTCCTCCACCTAAGCTTCTACTCAGCCTTCGCCCTAAGCAGCCTAGGACTAGCCTTTCATCGAGCACACCTTATCTCCGCCCTACTATGTCTAGAGAGCATAATACTATCAATATACATTGCCCTATCAACCTGACCAATCGAAAACCAAACATCATCCCCCACCCTAATACCAATCCTCATACTAACATTCTCCGCGTGCGAAGCTGGTACAGGACTAGCAATACTAGTAGCCTCCACACGAACACACGGCTCCGACCACTTACATAATCTAAACCTCCTACAATGCTAAAAATTATCCTACCAACAATAATACTACTCCCAACAGCCCTCCTCTCACCCCCAAAAACACTATGAGCAAACACCACAATACACAGCCTCCTAATTGCCACCCTAAGCCTACAATGACTAACCCCCTCATACTACCCATATAAAAACTTAACCCAATGAGCCGGCACCGATCAAACATCCTCCCCCCTACTGACCTTATCCTGCTGACTTCTACCACTTATAATCCTAGCAAGCCAAAACCACCTACAACACGAACCACTTATACGAAAACGAATCTTCACAACAACCCTAATCACAGTACAACCCCTTATCATTCTAGCCTTCTCAACCACTGAACTTATAATATTTTATATCTCCTTCGAAGCAACCCTAATCCCAACACTAATCCTAATCACACGATGAGGAAGCCAACCAGAACGTTTAAGCGCTGGTATCTACCTCCTCTTCTACACGCTCATTAGCTCCCTCCCCCTGCTAATTGCAATCCTATACCTACACTCACAAACAGGAACCCTCCACTTCCCCACCCTAAAACTTACCCCTCACCCTCTACTACTCCCACCAAACAACCACTGATCTTCTACCCTCCTAAACACAGCCCTACTCACAGCCTTCATAGTAAAAGCACCCCTATACGGCCTCCACCTTTGACTTCCCAAAGCCCACGTAGAGGCTCCAATCGCAGGATCCATACTACTAGCCGCCCTCCTCCTCAAATTAGGAGGATACGGCATCATACGCATTACATGCCTAATAAACCCACCCCAAAATAACCTCCACTACTACCCATTCATTACACTCGCTCTATGAGGAGCACTAATAACCAGCTCAATCTGCCTACGTCAAATCGATCTAAAATCACTCATCGCCTACTCCTCTGTAAGCCACATAGGTCTAGTCATCGCTGCATGCATAATCCAAACACACTGATCTTTCTCCGGAGCCATAATCCTTATAATTTCACACGGCCTAACCTCCTCAATACTATTCTGCCTAGCCAACACAAACTATGAGCGTACACACAGCCGCATTTTAATCCTAACCCAAGGACTACAGCCCCTCCTCCCCCTAATAGCCACTTGATGACTGCTAGCCAACCTAACAAACATAGCTCTACCCCCCACCACAAACCTAATAGCAGAACTAAGCATTATAATCGCACTGTTCAACTGATCCTCACCTACAATCCTCCTAACCGGAGCCGCCACCCTACTAACCGCCTCATACACACTATACATACTAACCACAACCCAACGAGGAGCCTTACCCCCACACATCACAACACTCCAAAACTCAACAACACGAGAACACCTATTAATAGCCCTACACCTCCTCCCCACACTACTTCTAATCCTAAAACCCGAACTAATCTCCGGACCCCTCTCATGCAAGTATAGTTTAAACCAAACATTAGACTGTGACCCTAAAAATAGAAGTTAAACCCTTCTTACCTGCCGAGGGGAGGTTTAACCAACAAGAACTGCTAATTCCTGTATCTGAGCCTAAAACCTCAGCCCCCTCACTTTTAAAGGATAAGAGCAATCCACTGGTCTTAGGAACCACCCATCTTGGTGCAAATCCAAGTAAAAGTAATGGAGACTGCCCTACTCCTCAGCACCACTATAATCCTCACAATAACAATCGTCCTAACGCCCACATTCCTCCCCCTTCTCCTAAAAAATTTTCAAAACTCCCCCAAAACCATCACCCTCACCATTAAAACTGCCTTCCTAACTAGCCTAGTACCAATAACACTCTTCATGCAATCAGGACTAGACAGCATTACCTCACATTGAGAATGAAAATTCATCATAAACTTCAAAATTCCACTTAGCATCAAAATAGACCAATACTCCACACTATTCTTCCCCATCGCACTATTCGTAACATGATCCATCCTACAATTTGCAACATCATACATAAAATCAGACCCACACATCTCAAAATTCTTCTCCTACCTAACAACATTCCTAATCGCAATATTAACCCTAACCTTTGCCAACAACATCTTCCTACTCTTCATTGGATGAGAAGGAGTGGGCATTATATCTTTTCTACTAATCAGCTGATGACACGGACGGGCCGAAGCTAACACAGCAGCTCTACAAGCTGTACTCTACAACCGAATCGGAGACATCGGACTCATCCTAAGCATAGCATGACTCGCCTCCACCCTAAACTCTTGAGAAGTACAACAAATATTCTCACCCACAAAAACTCCAACACTCCCCCTATTAGGCCTTATCCTAGCCGCCACAGGAAAATCAGCCCAATTTGGCCTCCACCCATGACTACCAGCCGCCATAGAAGGCCCCACCCCAGTCTCCGCCCTACTCCACTCAAGCACTATAGTAGTTGCCGGAATTTTCCTACTCATCCGCACCCATCCCCTACTAACCAACAACAAAACAGCCCTTACCCTATGCCTATGCTTAGGGGCTATATCCACACTATTTGCCGCTATCTGTGCCCTCACACAAAACGACATCAAAAAAATCATTGCTTTCTCCACATCAAGCCAACTAGGACTAATAATAGTTACCATCGGACTCAACCTTCCACAACTAGCCTTCCTGCACATCTCAACCCACGCCTTCTTTAAAGCTATACTATTCCTGTGCTCAGGATCAATCATTCACAGCCTAAACGGAGAACAGGACATTCGAAAAATAGGAAGCCTACAAAAAATACTCCCAACAACCACCTCCTGCCTAACAATCGGAAACCTAGCACTAATAGGAACCCCCTTCCTAGCAGGATTCTTCTCAAAAGACCTCATCATCGAAAACCTAAACACCTCCTATCTAAACGCCTGAGCACTCCTTCTAACCCTTCTAGCCACAATCTTCACCGCCACATACAGCCTACGAATAACCCTCCTAGTACAGACAGAATTCACCCGCATACCAACAATCACCCCAATAAACGAAAACAGCCCACAAATCATACACCCAATCACCCGTCTCGCCCTCGGAAGCATTATAGCCGGCCTACTTATCACATCATACATAGCCCCAACACAAACCCCCCCAATAACAATACCCTTACTAACTAAAACCGCAGCCATCGTAGCAACAACCCTAGGACTCATCCTCGCCCTAGAACTCACAACCATAACCCATATCACAACCCAACCCAAACAAAACAGCTACTCAAACTTCTCCTACGCACTAGGATACTTCAACCCCCTAACCCACCGCTCAAGCTCCACAGCTCTATTAAACACCGGACAAAAAATCGCCAACCACCTAATCGACTTATCTTGATACAAGAAAATAGGACCAGAAGGACTTGCTAACCTACAAACCATGGCAGCCAAAACCTCAACCACACTACACAAAGGATTAATCAAAACATACCTAGGATCATCAGCACTATCCATCTTAATCATCTTACTACTCTTATAACCCAAATCCAATGGCCCCCAACCTACGAAAATCTCACCCCCTCCTAAAAATAGTAAACAACTCCCTAATCGACTTACCAACCCCCTCAAACATCTCCGCCTGGTGGAACTTTGGATCCCTCCTAGGAATCTGCCTAGCAACACAAATCCTAACAGGCCTACTCCTAGCCGCCCACTACACTGCAGACACCTCCCTAGCCTTCTCATCCGTAGCCAATACCTGCCGAAACGTACAATACGGATGACTAATCCGCAACTTACACGCAAACGGAGCCTCATTCTTCTTCATCTGCATCTACCTTCACATCGCTCGAGGCCTATACTATGGTTCATACCTCTACAAAGAGACCTGAAACACAGGAGTCATCCTCCTACTCACCCTCATAGCAACAGCCTTCGTTGGATACGTCCTACCATGAGGCCAAATATCATTCTGAGGCGCCACAGTCATTACAAACCTATTTTCCGCCATCCCCTACATCGGACAAACTCTAGTAGAATGAGCATGAGGTGGATTTTCCGTAGACAACCCAACCCTCACTCGATTCTTCACCTTACATTTCCTCCTACCATTCATGATTGCTAGCCTAGTCCTCATCCACCTAACCTTCCTCCACGAATCAGGATCAAATAATCCCCTAGGCATTCCATCAAACTGCGACAAAATCCCATTCCACCCATATTTCTCCCTAAAAGACCTAATAGGGTTCACAATTATACTCTTCCTACTCACTACTCTTGCCCTATTCTCCCCAAACCTGCTAGGAGACCCCGAAAACTTCACCCCAGCAAATCCCCTAGTAACCCCTCCACACATCAAACCAGAATGATACTTCCTATTCGCATATGCAATCCTACGCTCAATCCCAAACAAATTAGGAGGAGTCCTAGCCCTAGCAGCCTCCGTACTAATCCTATTCCTAAGCCCACTCCTACATAAATCCAAACAACGCACTATAGCCTTCCGTCCCGCCTCCCAGCTCCTATTCTGAACCCTAGCTGCCAACCTACTCATCCTAACATGAGTGGGAAGCCAACCAGTCGAACACCCATTCATCATCATTGGACAATTAGCCTCACTAACCTACTTCACTATTATCCTAATCCTATTCCCCACCATTTCATCCCTAGAAAACAAAATCCTCAACTAAACTCTAATAGTTTACAGAAAACATTGGTCTTGTAAACCAAAAGACGAAGACTATACCTTCTTAGAGTCATATCAGAAAGAGAGGATTAAACCTCCATCACCAACTCCCAAAGCTGGTATTTTCACACTAAACTACTTTCTGACCCTAACTGCCCGAATAGTCCCACGAGACAGACCCCGTACAAGCTCCAACACAACAAACAAAGTCAACAACAGCCCCCAACCAGCCACTAAAAATAACCCTGCCCCCCAAGAATAAAACAAAGCCACCCCACTAAAATCCAACCGAGCAAAAAATACCCCCACACCATCAACAGTATCCACACCAGATCCTTCACCCCCTCACCCTAAAACCACAAACCCAGCACCAACAACCAAAACAAGCCCTAAAACATAGCCCACAACACGCCAACCACCCCAAACCTGAGGAAACGGGTCCGCCGCTAACGAGACAGAGTATACAAAAACCACTAATATCCCCCCCAAATAAACCATAAACAGTACCAAAGACACAAAAGAAACCCCTAAACTCACCAATCACCCGCACCCCACAACAGACCCGAAAACCAACCCCACAACCCCATAGTGGGGGGAAGGATTGGAAGCCACCAGCAGTGCTGCCAAAATAAAACCAACCCCTAAAACCAGTCCAAAATAGGTCATAAAGTTCTCACTTGGGGTTAACCCAAGGTTTATGGCCTGAAAAACCATCGTTGGTGCCTCAACTATAAGAAC